CTGTATTTCCGGGATTGGATTTCATATTCGAATGAACCTCGTAATCGTAAGAAAGTAGGTTTTTTAGCTATGGGCCTAGCAAAAGACAAATCGAGATAGGTTCCTATAGGATCGGATTCCCCCCCTTTAAAATCGGACGTGAAGGTTTCCTCTCATCCGGCTCAAGTAGTTACACCAAATAAAAAAGGAGGTGAAACTTTGTTCGAAAAACCCTACAAAGAAAAGAGCTACTCCTTACTCAAGTTCCCAGTAAGAACCAACCTTTCATTGATTCATTCTTCTTTTTTTTACTTTCATTTTATGAATTTTCTGAATTACTTATGACAAAATGGAAATGTGAAATTATTGAGTAGTCTATTCCCCGATGAATTTTTTAAAAGAAATACTTTGGAATTCGTAAGGGATTTATTTGTCTATATATCGTTCCATTCGATCTTTTAGGTCTCTACTCACCTCGATGGTTATGCCATGATGTCCCTTGAAGCATATATGCGATAGATAGACTCCTGTAACCATGCTATATTTGCTTGCTTAAACAGAATTTCTCTCTAAAAGAAATGGAATGGCTAATTCCACGAAAAAATCTTTTTTCACGAGGTATAACTGGCTATTTTATCTGTTACGGAATCGACCATGGATCAATTCCCCTTTCATTTGGAAGTATTGAATACACCCATAATTCTATTCTGAGTTTCATGTTATTTCTTCCAAAACACATGTCAGAGTCGGGGGCATCCCAATCGGATTGAATGGGATGACAGTTTCTCAATCCGAATCTGTAAAATGAAAATCTTGATCAAATCACACATCGCAGTATACTAGGCCTTCTAATTGCTTAAGGGGTTTATCTAAAAGATTCGCGATATAACTAGGAAGACGTTTCAAATACCACACATGAGTCACTGGACATGCGAGTTTGATGTATCCCATTTGATATCTTCGTATCCGAGAGTCAACAAATTCTACCCCGCATTGTTCACAAAATTTCGGGTCTTCTTTTTCAGCTCTGATCGCTCGATAATTTCCACAAGCACAAATTCCACTTTTTATGGGTCCAGAGATTCTTTCGCAAAACAATCCATCTTTTTCTGGTTTATTGGTTTTATAATGAAAAGTATAGGGTTTTGTCACCTCTCCAACTATCTCTCCATTAGGTAGGATTTTGTTGGCCCAAGCCTTTATTTGTTGAGGAGAAACTGGTCCAATTCGAAGTTGTTGATGTTTATACTGGTCGATCATAGAATAGAAATGATGATTCATTCAGATCAAGCTTCCTTCCTATTAATCTGGAAGTTCTTCTCAGATACAAGGAAATGATTCAGTTCTAGAGCCAAAGATCGTAGTTCTCGAATGAGCAATCGAAAAGATTCGGGAGCATCCTCGGGGTTAGGTACTCTTCCTCCAATAATCATAGCACCAAGTACTTCTTGACGAGCTCTAATATGATCAGATTTATAAGTAAGCATCTCTTGTAAAATATGAGCAACACCAAATCCCTCTAGAGCCCAAACTTCCATTTCTCCTACTCGTTGTCCCCCCTGCTTGGCCCTTCCTCTAAGGGGTTGTTGTGTAACAAGTGCGTAATGTCCACTAGAACGTCCATGGATTTTATCATCAACTTGATGAATTAATTTTAGGATATAGGACTTTCCTATTTGAACAGGTTGTTCAAACGGATCTCCTGTTCTTCCATCAAATATTCTGCTTTTTCCAGGATACTCGGGTTCAAATACCCATGGATTTCTTGTTTGCTTACTGGCTTCATATAATTCGGAAAACACTAGTTTTCTCGAAGCCTCTTGCTCATATCTCTCATCAAAGGGTGCTATTCTATAATGTCTCTTTAGCAGATTCCCTGCTAACCCGAGCGAGCATTCAAATATCTGTCCCACATTCATTCGTGAGGGTACTCCTAAGGGGTTGAAGACCATATCAACGGGTGTTCCATCTTGCAAATAGGGCATATCTTGTCTAGGCAAAATTTTGGAAATGATACCTTTATTCCCATGTCTTCCAGCTACTTTATCACCTACTTTGATTTCACGTTTCTGTAAAATATATACACAAATCATTTCTGAATTATAACTGGAACCACCCTTTTTCTGGATCCATCTCACATCAATAACGCGACCCCTTCCACCTATAGGTAGTTTTAGAGAAGTTTCTTTTGCAGTGGATACCTGCATACCAAGTATGGCTCGTAATAATCTATCCTCCGGGGAATACGAGGATTCGCTCGCTGTCTGAGGCGTTAATTTACCTACTAAAATATCACCTGTTTCTACCCAAGATCCCAGCATCACAATTCCATTTCTGTCCAAATTGCGGAGTAAATGAGCCTCCAGATGCGGTATTTCCTTAGTAATTCTTTCAGGGCCTTGGCTTGTCACATGAGTCTGAATTTCATATTTTCGGATGTGAAAAGAAGTATAAATATCTTCATATACCAGGCGTTCGCTAATTAGTACTGCATCTTCAGAATTGTAACCCTCCCATGGCA